ATTGCCCGAGAATTGAGACAGTTCAATTTTACTAAAATAGTTTCATTAGCTCCCGAGGTATTATAAAATGAGACCACGGTATGGTTATAGTAGGCTATTTAAAAGAAATAGATTAAGATTCATTTAGTAGATTTTGTCTCACGTATATACCTTTCAAAATTCGTATTCATAAACAAATATGTAAAAAAAAAAAAAGAAAAACATGTTGATTATATCCAAATTTGGAGGCACCAAAAATTTTAATTAATCATGGGTAGTGATACTATTGCTGACATAATAACCTCTATACGAAATGCCGATATGTATAGAAAAAGCGTGGTTCGAGTAGCATCTACTAATATCAGCCAAAGTATTGTTAAAATACTTTTACGCGAGGGTTTTATCGAAAACGTGAGAAAACATCGAGAAAACAACAAATCTTTTTTGGTTTTAACCCTACGACATAGAAGAAACAGGAAAAGTACTTATAGAAATCTTTTAAATTTAAAACGGATCAGTAAGCCCGGGCTACGAATCTATTCTAACTATCAAAGAATTCCTAGAATTTTAGGCGGGATGGGCGTTGTAATTCTTTCTACCTCTCGGGGTATAATGACAGACCGAGAGGCTCGACTAGAAAGAATAGGCGGAGAAATTTTGTGTTATATATGGTAATCTTTCTAATATCCAAATTGAATATGAAACTTCTTTTTTGTGAAAAAGAAAAGAGAAGAGGTGGGTTGTCTAATAGGGTTCTTCCTCCACTAGTTGATACTTCAAGGGGGTTTTACCTGGAATGAAAGAACAAAAATGGATTCATGAAGGTTTAATTACTGAATCGCTTCCCAACGGCATGTTCCGAGTTCGTTTAGATAATGAAGATATTATTCTAGGTCATGTTTCAGGAAAGATCCGACGTAGTTTTATACGGATACTGCCAGGAGATAGAGTCAAAATTGAAGTAAGTCGTTATGATTCAACCAGAGGTCGTATAATTTATCGACTCCGCAACAAAGATTCGAAAGATTAGGTGTTTTTTCAACTTCACTATTTATTTCGTAGGAATACGATTTGAAATTGAAAATTTCAAGAAACTTATTTTCTTCCAAGAAGTGGATTCAAAATTAAAGTAAGGAGTGACAAATATGAAAATAAGAGCTTCCGTTCGTAAAATTTGTGAAAAATGTCGACTAATCCGTCGTCGGGGACGAATTATAGTAATTTGTTCCAACCCAAGACATAAACAAAGACAAGGATAATAAGACTCGTTAAAGACCTGATATACAAATAGGGGATCTGTTTTGACCTGAAATGGATATATCCATATATCTCTGACTCAAATTTATGAGATGATAAAATATGGCAAAAGCTATACCGAAAAAGAGTTCACGTGGACGTATTGGTTCACGTAAGAGTACACGTAAAATACCAAAGGGGGTTATTCATATTCAAGCAAGTTTCAATAATACCATTGTGACTGTTACAGATGTACGGGGGCGTGTGGTTTCTTGGTCCTCCGCCGGTACTTGTGGCTTCCGAGGTACAAGAAGAGGGACGCCATTTGCTGCTCAAACCGCAGCGGCAAATGCTATTCGTGCAGTAGTAGATCAAGGTATGCAACGAGCAGAAGTCATGATTAAAGGTCCCGGTCTCGGAAGAGACGCAGCATTACGAGCTATTCGCAGAAGTGGTATACTATTAACTTTCGTACGGGATGTAACTCCTATGCCACATAATGGCTGTAGACCCCCGAAGAAACGGCGTGTGTAGAAATCAAAATAGAAGATATTTCACTAGCAAGAGAAACAAGAGAAATAAATGATTCAATGATCTGATCAAATAATATTATTATGGTTCGAGAGAAAATAGCAGTATCTACTCGGACACTACAGTGGAAGTGTGTTGAATCAGCAGCAGACAGTAAGCGTCTTTTTTATGGGCGCTTTATTCTGTCTCCGCTTATGAAAGGTCAAGCAGACACAATAGGCATTGCGATGCGAAGAGCTTTGCTTGGAGAAATCGAAGGAACATGTATAACACGCGCAAAATCTGAGAAAATATCTCACGAATATTCTACCATAATGGGTATTCAAGAATCAGTACATGAAATTTTAATGAATTTGAAAGAAATCGTATTGAGAAGTAATCTCTATGGAACTTGTGAGGCGTCTATTTGTGTCAGGGGCCCTGGATATGTAACTGCTCAAGATATCCTCTTACCGCCTTATGTAGAAATCGTCGATAATACACAGCATATAGCTTGCTTGACAGAACCCATTGAGTTGGTTATTGGATTACAAATAGAGAAGAATCGCGGATATCTTATAAAAGCGCCAAATACCTTTCAAGATGGAAGTTATCCTATAGATCCTGTATTCATGCCTGTTCGAAATGCGAATCATAGTATTCATTCTTATGAAAATGGTAACAAAGAAATACTATTTCTCGAAATATGGACAAATGGAAGTTTAACTCCTAAAGAAGCACTTCACGAAGCCTCCCGGAATTTGATTGATTTATT